GCCTATATTGCATTTGCGGGTAAAAGAGTCATTGAACAAACATTGAATAAAACAGTACCTGAAGGTTCACAAGCGGCTGAATATTTATTTCAGAAGGGCCTATTCGATCTAATCGTACCACGTAATCCTTTAAAAAGTGTTCTGAGTGAGTTATTTAAGCTCCACGCTTTCTTTCCTTTGAACCAAAATTAAATAGAGCATTAAGTTCCTTTTTTAATTGTAGCAAACAAATAGTTAGTTTATCAGAATCCAAGTAAAACTAATATGAATGGGGTTTCTTTGGTGACATAAGATCTAAATTGTAGAAAGGATCAAAAGTTGCGGATCTTTTTTATCTATATTCTTAATTACTAATTAAGTTAATAAGTTAAGAGGCCTCTATCAACAAGAAAAAAGAGTGAAGTCTTCTTTTCGTGAAACTAGTAAAATAACAAAAATTTTGTTCTACGTCTTACGTATGTATATAGAATCCAAATATATAATATAGAAACTATAGATATGATAGATATAGTTTTGTACCTTTCTATATCTCTCGAGAATCCCATTTTTTTTTTGACTAATAATCCCCTTTTTGGATAGGATTCTAACACGAATCTTTCGAGAATTTGGAATAAGCTTTTTCTTTATTAAATGAAAATGATTAGAAGACGGGAGCAAAAGACTAATAAAATAAGAAAGGCGATTATCCTACATATCTTTTACATATCTTTCAGATGAATAAGTACATTCTTTCTATACTAACTTAGATATATACTTAGATCTATACTCATTAAAATTCGAAATTAATAGTTCATTTAAGAATTCAAATAATAATTAGAATTTCGAATTCTAATTAATATAAGATAAGATATCTTTATAAATATAAATACAAATAACAGATACAAATCGTAAATTGAGGTATTCTTTATATGACAACTTTCGACTTTCCCTCTGTTTTGGTCCCTTTAGTAGGCCTAGTATTTCCGGCAATGGCAATGGCTTCTTTATCTCTTCATGTTCAAAAAAATAAGACTGTTTAGATCTGACAGGCCCAACTCTCCTCCATTTTTTTTTCAAAGCAAGACTTGTATCATAACGCAGATATCTATTTAGCGGAAGAAGGTCGAACATAAAGTATGGGCTCTTAGGTTTGTAGAAAGATGATATGGTGGTAAAGGAATTCTATATATTTGAAAAAATATCAGGATCACCGAATGGCTGAACTGTAAAGTCGGTGTATCTAGATGTATATTGATGGGATCATACGAAGGGTCTGGTTTTATTTTAGATCTAACCAATTTGATAAATTACTTTTCTTTTACAGGTTCACGTCAAACGAGTACTAGTTGATGGGAGTTACTTCGGAAACAAAAAGAGTAAAGTTTAGGGTATTCTTTCAATTCCAATAAAACGAAACCAGATCAAGTATGAGTTGTCGATCAGAACATATATGGATACAACCTATAACGGGGTCGCGAAAAACAAGTAATTTCTGCTGGGCCATTATCCTTTTTTTAGGTTCATTAGGATTCTTATTGGTTGGAACTTCCAGTTATCTTGGGAGAAACTTGATCTCTTTATTTCCATCTCAGCAAATCCTTTTTTTTCCACAAGGGATTGTGATGTCTTTCTATGGGATCGCGGGTCTCTTCATTAGCTCCTATTTGTGGTGCACAATTTCGTGGAATTTAGGGGGTGGTTATGATCGATTCGATAGAAAAGAAGGAATGGTGTGTATTTTTCGTTGGGGATTCCCTGGAAAAAATCGCCGCATCTTCCTCCGATTTTTTATAAAGGATATTCAGTCCATCAGAATAGAAGTTAAAGAGGGTATTTATGCACGCCGTGTCCTTTATATGGATATCAGAGGCCAGGGGGCCATTCCCTTGACTCGTACTGATGAGAATGTTACTCCACGGGAAATTGAACAAAAAGCTGCCGAATTGGCCTATTTCTTGCGTGTACCCATTGAAGTATTTTGAGAAATTGGCTGAGAAAATGAATGCTTTATCAGCAGGAAGGAAAAACTAAAGAATCCCTCTTTTCTTTTCTATACCATAATCCATTTGATAATGATAACTAGTCAATTTCTGTATTAGTTTGCCACTACTTTTTGATCATCACAATATTCTTCAGAAAATTCCCTCCATTTTTTGATTCCGGACTCTGAGTAGTCAGTGACAATTTTTCAAAATTTAGGATATTTTGATATAATGATAGAAACGAATATTCATTACTTAAACAAAGCGGTTCGTTCATCGAAAAGGGGATACTTGCTTTGAATTTGACCAATTGCGATATCCGGAAACAGTCTTTTTTGTTTATTATTTTAATTCGAAGTGGATTCTTAATCTATTTCTGTATTGTATTCTTTCTACATTCAAAGACTAACTGCAAAATCACAAATAAAAAACACAGTGAATAGATTCATAGGTTCATAGGTTCCATACTTTGGAATAGAACTCATGCTTGAGAGAACTATTGGATCGCGTAAAGTCAACGAATGGGCGCGGTTCATTAAAAATTACTAGACGAGATGCAAAAATGGCAAAAAAAAAAAATAAAGCATTCACTCCTCTTTTATATCTTGCATCTATAGTATGTTTGCCCTGGTGTATTTCTCTGTCATTTACTAAAAGTCTGGAATCTTGGGTTACTTATTGGTGGAATACTAGTAAATCTGACATTTTTTTGACTGAAAGTCAAGAAAAGAGTATTCTAGAAAAATTAATAGAATTAGAGGAAATCCTTCTCTTGGAGGAAATGATCAAGGAATACTCGGAAACACATCTACAAAACCTTCGTATAGGAATCCACAAAGAAACGCTCCAATTAATCAAGATACACAACGAGGATCGTATCCATACGATTTTGCACATCTCGATAAATATAATATGTTTCGTTATTCTAAGTGGTTTTTCTTTTTGGGGTAATGAAGAACTTGTTATTCTTAACTCTTGGGCTCAGGAATTCCTATATAACTTAAGTGACACAATAAAAGCTTTTTCGATTCTTTTATTAACAGATTTATGTATCGGATTCCATTCGCCCCACGGTTGGGACCTAATGATTGGCGTTGTCTACAAAGATTTTGGATTTGTTCATAATGATCAAATTATATCTGGTCTTGTTTCTACTTTTCCAGTAATTCTAGATACTATATTTAAATTTTTTATTTTTCGTTATTTAAATCGTGTTTCTCCGTCACTTGTAGTGATTTATCATTCAATGAATGATTAAAAAAGGACCTACTTAGTTCAATTAGAATGTTTCTTAACTTGTAGTTGTACATAAGCAAAGCAGGTAAAATAATACGGATTCTCTCTTTTTCTACCCATTCCAAAGATTTATTCTATATATTTTTTTTACTATATTATTTATTCTATTCCAGTAAAATTCTTCCAGTAAATAGCAGAATCGCGGATAGGGAACTAGATTAGCGACCTACCAAATTTATTGTAGACAGTTTCGGGATCAATGGTTGGACCATGCAAACTATAAAGACTTTTTATTGGATAAAAGAACAAATTACTCGATCCATTTCCGTATCGCTCATGATATATATCATAACTTGGCCATCCATTTCAAGTGCATATCCCATTTTTGCACAGCAGGGTTATGAAAATCCACGAGAAGCGACTGGGCGTATTGTATGTGCCAATTGCCATTTAGCTAATAAGCCCGTGGATATTGAAGTTCCCCAGGCAGTACTTCCAGATACTGTATTTGAAGCAGTTGTTCGAATCCCTTATGATATGCAACTAAAACAAGTTCTTGCTAATGGTAAAAAGGGCGCTTTGAATGTGGGGGCTGTTCTTATTTTACCGGAGGGTTTTGCATTAGCTCCTGCCGATCGGATTTCCCCCGAGATGAAAGAAAAGATAGGCAATCTGTCTTTTCAGAGCTATCGCCCCAATCAACAAAATATTCTTGTGATAGGACCCGTTCCTGGTCAGAAATATAGTGAAATCACTTTTCCTATCCTTTCCCCCGACCCCGCTACTAAGAAAGAGATTCACTTCTTAAAATATCCTCTATACGTAGGCGGAAACAGGGGAAGGGGTCAGATTTATCCCGACGGGAGCAAAAGTAACAATACAGTTTATAATGCTACAGCAGCAGGTATAGTAGGTAAAATAATACGAAAAGAAAAAGGGGGTTATGAAATAACCATAGCGGATGCATCGGATGGACGTCAAGTGGTTGATATTATTCCTCCAGGGCCAGAACTTCTTGTTTCAGAAGGCGAATCTATCAAATTGGATCAACCGTTGACGAGTAATCCTAATGTGGGTGGATTTGGTCAGGGAGACGCAGAAATAGTACTTCAAGACCCCTTACGTGTCCAAGGCCTTTTGTTCTTCTTGGCATCTGTTATTTTGGCGCAAATCTTTTTGGTTCTTAAAAAGAAACAGTTCGAGAAAGTTCAATTGTCAGAAATGAATTTCTAGACTCGCGGATTTATCGACATTGAGTTCATAACGTAAAAAGAACAAAAATTTTTTGACGATTCTCTATGATAAAAAAATTGCATTATGAAAAGTTTTTTATACTCGTTTTCTACTAGATGTCGGGAATTCCTTGTACCGAATTCCTAGTTATAGTATGTAGATTGTGAAGAAAAAAGTTTGACTTTCTTTTTGTAATCCAAATTGGGGTGGTATAGTTATGTTCCTATTATCACATTTCCATGTCATAAAATTCATCAATATCAATAATGTTTTTTATTCGAATCAAATTAAATTCGACTAGATACTAGACTAGACATAAGTAAGTGGGGAATAGAACGGATAAATGCGTGAAACAAAAAATTCTAGGGACGATTATTCGTCTTCCTAGTCTTCGACACAAGAAAGAGGTATGACAAATTCCTTTTCTTGTGTCGAAAGAAAAAAGATTCTTGATCCTGTTTGTCAAAGATTCCTAGTCTAAGTTTTTAATTTTGCCAGAAAAAGCAGAACCTTTTTCCGATATAGTACATATAATATATATATATATATATATTGGTGGGCAAACAAAAG